TAATCCAACTTCTTCTTCCTTGTCTATCTTCTTTTCAATCAGTAAATAATGGGATTAGAGGGCATCTAGAATCCCTTCTACCGAGCTATCTTGCCCTTCATGATCCCTTATTTCATTGAAGGCGGAATTTGTCGCCGGGGCGGGTTTCCCCTGAACAACTTCTTTTTCAACCTCAAGTTGTTTGACTAAGTCAAACTTTTGGCCTGTGGTGGATACGTTGAAGTCTTGTTCTACCCCTTCGCGAACTGAGCACATGCTTTGGCCTTCCCCGAGATCGCCCTTTCTTTCTCTCAAATTCTCCTGAAGGAGCTCCTCGGTCCGCTCGGCGGAAAGCGCAGGAGCAGCCTGTGGCGGCGCGGCCCCTAGGGAAGAATTCTCGGATGAGGCTGGGGTTGCCGGAACAGGAGGCTTTGTGCCCGAAGTGCCTTCAGAAGCAGAAGAATCCGCCCCGCCGGAGTTCACCATCATGTTAGCCAGAGTGACCTCGTCCAGAAAAACAACTGTCGTAATTTCTGCCAAAAAGAGACATCCGATCCTTTGGAACAAAAAGGAGAGTCCCTTCGCTAGGATCATTGATTCTACTTTAATAGTAAATAGGTTAGGGTCGAGCCCCATCATGAGAATAATCGAATAAACGAAAATGAAAACAATCGCAAGTAAGAGAAAAGAAAAGACGGATCTACGGAAAATGGGAAACGTCGAAGTGAGCTGTGGCTTATAAATAGGAAGATGAGGAGATAACGGGCGAAGGATATTCATGATATTAGGTTGGACTTATGTTCATTCGCTCTGGAGAGCGGTATACCGGAAAAAAAAGATAGGCCTTTCGAAAGCCATCTCACGAATTGGATTCGAACCAATCAAGCTACTTGCCCTTTAGTAGATCGTGACTCTGATTTTGGACGCGCTTAGTTATTTAAGCAATTCTGTATATTGTTATTCTATATATATATATTTCTTTCTTTTTTCTTTTCGACCTAAGGTACACGGAACACTAAAAGAATCTCTTTTCAAACTAAAAAGCAAACCCGAAAACGAAAGGGTCACCTTCTCTAGCAAGCAAGTAGACTTTTCTCTGAGCCAGGGTAGCAAAGCTAACTCTTCGTATCATTGGCATTGGGCGGGTGAACCTGGCTACACAACAACTGTTACTCTAGCAGAGGATCTAGTTCCACACCAATCTGCTTATATAACAAGTTACTTAGCGTACCTACGATCGCTTGCTTGATTGCCCTCTTGCTTTAGCTACTTACTCGGGAACTAGCTTCGCACCTCACCCCGAGAACTCAAAGGTGCGTAGCTTGCTTGTTAAAGGGGTGTTTCCGTTCCTCCGGTGTGGGATAGTTGTTCCCTAGTCCGGTCCTATAAGAATAGTTCTCTAGACATCAAGTGCAGTTCGCGGCACAGTATGCACCTCCGGTTGTTCAATTTCCACCAAATCAAGGAGCTCTCCATGTTCCCACGGCCGCTGGGGTACTTCCGAATGCACTTCCAGCGTATACCTCAACTCCAGGTCTCGTCAATGCGGAAACTGAGGGTGAAGAAGCGTCCCTCCTTCCCACGGCTACTTCTCTGCCTGAGCCAAAAGACAATGGGGTAGCTCAAGAGATCAAGACCATGAAGGAGGCTATCAAGTCGGTGCAAGGGATCAGTCGCTATGGAAACATGAACCTTACCCAGCTCTGTTTCTACCCTGAACATCCATGGCCGGATAAGTTCAAAGTTCCCGATTTTGCCAAGTACGACGGGGAACCCGGTCGCTTATCTAAGACTCTACGTAGGAGCCCTCTGCGGGCATTCAAATGATGAGAAGCTTCTCATGCAACTATTCCAGCGTAGTCTCTCCGGTTCAGCTCTGCAGTGGTTCGCCAGACTGGAGATACCCCAAATTCGTACCTGGCCTGACCTGACAAACGCCTTTCTCAAAAAGTATGGTCTTTACTGTGAGCTAACTATTGACCGGTGCTATCTGATGGGAATGAGTCGTAAGCCTACAGAGTCATTCAGAGAATACGCCCTCAGGTAGATGGAATCCTCAGCTCAAGTAGACCCTCCTCTCTCGGACATAGAAAAGTCACAGCGATTCTTGCCCACTTGTAAAGGAGTATACTACGAAAGGATGTGCGTAAGCGTAGGCCAGAGTTTTGACGCCATCATACGCCAAGGCGAAGCAATTGAGGCCGCACTGAAATCAGGACGTATTACCGACAATACCTCCCGTGCCGGGGCAGAGTCGTCCTCCTACGTTAAGAAGCCCGGTATGACCAGGAAGCCTGAGAAGAAGGAGGGGGACATCGCGACCATTCTTCCGACCGCCTCTTACGGAGCGAACCAGTATCCTCCGCCCGTTCAGGCGTACATTCCTCCTGTTCAAGTAGTTCCTGCCCAGGCGGTGCAGAACTTACCAGCACCCCCGCCGGCTGCGCCTCCAGTGAACAATGCTGTTCGGGTAAATCAACAAAGGCAGATGGAGAAAAAGAGGCGAATCTTCACACCTCTTACTATCACAATGGCAGAGGCCTACAATCGCTTACTCGCATCAGGGCAAGTGACTCCTGTGCCAGCCTTACCTCCTCCTAACGTTCTCCCCAGGTCATATAATCCGGAGCTGAAATGCATATACCATTCCGGTCAAGTTGGGCATGATATAGAGTCTTGTTTCCTGCTCAAGCACAAGATCCGGGACTTGCTGGATACAAACGCAGTGAAGACTCAGGAGGCAGCCCGACTCCAACCCAATGTGAACACGAATCCTCTTCCAAACCATGGGGGAGTCAATGTCCTGACGGATGATCAAGAGTTTGTCGATCCTAGTCTCCTTATAGGTCCTCCTGGGACGATAGTAGCCGTGGCCATTGATCATCCAAAGGTGGTTACTAAACCGGAAGATTGGGTCATCATACAGAACAAGGAAGCGCGTCGACAGACAGTGGATAATAAGACCACAATGAGGATGATCACGGCCATAAAAGCTTGGTCGGAAGGTACTCTCAATGATCCCAACATCCGAATCACTAGGATTGAAGAGGAAGAGCGTTGAGAATCCCTCTCAGATGAGAAGGGTCCCAGAGTACACCGACGAAGCCTCCGATGAGGAGTTGGCTGGTACTTTTAAAAGTGGTCTTTATCTTTCCGTTTCGGAGAGTGCGCAGTTGTGCGCCTAAGACGAAAAGGGATTGATTGCAAGTCTGACTCCCAAGATGGAGAATTGTTTCCTACGGTTGAGCGACGGGAATTCAGCGCGAAGGAATGGCGTGACTACATGGAATACCAGGAGAAGCAAGCCGACGAGGCGGTTGAGGTTATCCATAAGATTCGAGCTGATAACCGAATGCCAAAATCGGCAGCAGCACGAACCTATCGGCGAGATGCTTGAAGGCATCTACGGTGAAGAACAACTGGATTCAATGATCCTGGATATGAAATCCCATGGAATCAAAAGTAATTCCAAGAGGCCCTCTCATGTTTTAATGATCTAAAGGGTATAAAGCCCAAAGATCTAAAATAGCAAACTCTTGCATGATTGGCGTAATGAAAGAGTAAGGCCTAGGGGAGGGGTATAGGGGATGTATGTCTGAGCGGTTGAAAGAGTCGGTCTTGAAAACTTCGGAAGATGGTTAAGGATACTATACAAAGACTAGCTTTCTATTTCGAATCTCAAGTCGGAAGAAGCAAGGGAAGTTGAACTTTCTATAGTTAAGTAGGAGTGAAAAAGGGCTCTTCCCCGAATATGCCTAAAAGGTAGGGTCAAGTTATTGCATTCATCGGGTAGCGTCTTTTTAGAGCTAGCCGGAGGTCAAGTAATGGGTCAGACGTCACTCCCTTCTTTATATAATATACGGAAATATGAAAAGTAGACCTATAAAGGCACGATTCGAATCAAAGGGAAGTTCGCTGAGTCTGTCTTTTGCCCAGAGGTGCTGGTTCGAGTCCAGCTCATGAGGTCAGGTCACTTGGAACGTTCAGTTCAATCGCTGCTCACGGAATTTATACATATAGCTCGCCCTTATAGCTTATGGGGCACTTCACTCGCTCAACACTCGTTCTTCACTCGCTAGGGAAAGAAAAGGGATAGATGACTGAAAATCCCGCTTAGAGATCGCAACTATAGTCAGAGTAGGAGTTCCCATCCATCATCTCCGTCGAGGCCTCGTTTTACCTGCCAATTACGGTTGATCCGTCGGATTGAAACCTCCATTAGATTCGGCAACTAAGGACGAGATTACCATCGCATCGGCTTTGATGTCCCGAATGTTCTCTTTAATAGGGTCGCCTTGACCGGGCTCTTCACCGTAGAACTTTTACCCGAAAAACTGGAGCACAGCTATACTTTCATCGCTTTCACTAGAACCAGAGTCATAGGGGCACTTTTTGTTTTTCCTTCCTTAAGTCCAGGGACGACCCCCTATGTTTTTTCGTGGAGCGCATAATTTTCCTTAATCGGCGAGAGTATATACAATCTATGCCACTGGCAAGAGCATGATTGAGGGCTTTATACTGTAGTCTGTAACTCTTCAATTGGTCATTGGCTCTACCTCCAGCCCCTTCATATTCCGTATCCTGCTGCTTCTTTGCTTGCTTTTCTCGATCAAGCATTCCTGTGCTTAGCAAAGAGGTAGTAGCATTTAGGGTGGCAACAATGAGATTTTCCGGATAAGCCGGCGCAGCTCTTGCTTGCTGTCTGTATGTGGTAGGGCCTGGTCAACTGCCCGGCCACCTCTTTAGCTCATCTCTTGTCAACGCTAGCAGTTTTTAATAAATGATGCCATTCCCGACTCGCGAAGTGAAGCTCAATCTCTATTCATTAGTTCAGCGCTAAGATGTAGAACTGGATCGTATATGGGTCAAGAGATCTTCAATCTGGAATTCTCTTTTTTATATTGATTGCAAGCCTTATTAGTGTTTAATTAATCTACAGACTATGTAGGGGAATGCACTATGGGGACTCAATAAAAGAAATTATTTGAGACTTAGGAAATGAAACTTCCATTCAACTATAGTCGAGAGGAAATAAGTCTCAGCAGGCACTAAGGGGGAAGCTTAGAGACGGAATTTAAATATAAGAATGGAGGGGGGTGAACTAAGCATAACTCTAGCAATATAGACCGGGCCTGCTTCCCATTCATTCTTTTATAAGGATGTTCTTCGGCTGGTCAATAGGGCACATCGCTTTCCCTTCTGTAATAGAGGCGCTGTAATAGGCGCGCTTGGCTAACGAATAAAAACCTTGGTCCGCTTTCATTGGTCTAGTCCGGTCATTGCTTATCTCTTTCTTCTCTATCGGTGAATTGGGGGAAAGAGTGCACCAATAAGGGGAGGTTAAAAAGCAAGAAATAGGGAAGTAGAGTAGTTGGCACACGCTGGTCAATCCAGTACGTACGTCGCTTTCGTTCTTTCCATTCAATATGTCCTCTCCTCCGGTAATACGTCCTCCAGCCCTTCCTGCTCATCTGGAAACTCTCGCAAAGTCTCATCCCGCTTGGATAGCGAAGTAAGCAATCAAAGGGCTGACATTAGCGAACACTCATAGCGTCCTTGCTTTCTCGATATCAGTAATTAAGGATCTCTCCTCCTTCTGGTAGGTGCAAGCAATAAAAGGAATATCATTCCAATCAGTAAAGGAAGAGTTCTTCCCTTAATGATATATCGAAATATCTACTTTTTCATTCAAGGTTATGGAAGTTTAGTAAAGTCTTCTGTCAAGGTAGCATTTGCCTTCCCGGGAATCCATCCCTTTTGGAATCGGGTAAGGCTCCACTATTAACTGGCAAGGGTCCAGGTCCAATAGCGCTTCCTGTCTTTTCAAAAATCTCCCCCGTAGCAGCAGCGGCACTCGAGTTATTAGTGCCAGGTGCAATAAGTACGCCATTTCCAAGCCTCCTTGTGAAGCGTGCGTCATCTCTTGTCTGAATTGAAGGCATCCCCATTACTACCTAAGGCCTCTCCGACTTTGGTTTACGTCTGATTCCATTCTCCCTTGCTTGAGCTTTCTTCTTTCCTCCGCTTTGGTCTACTTCCCTCTTTCCATCCTGTGTCATTTTTGCCCATCTTCCATCTCTTCCTGGTTCATTCACAAGAGGAGAACCAGCCTTCTTTAGTAAAAGCCTTTTCTTGTCTTGCTTGATGCTTTCCTATCTCGAGTTCCCCACCTATGAGATCGCTTGCACCAGCTTTGGATTAAACAAGATCGGCCATAGAATCGAAGAAAGGAATGGGGACATAGCGAGAGACTCTCGATTCGTTGCTCTACATTTTGAGAAAGTGGAATAATAAAGGCCGTAGTACCGTACGCCCGCAACAATAACAACAAAGAGGCCGATTTGAGAACGTTTGGAGAGGCTCACGGGGCTAGACCCATCGCAGACCACAAACAAAAGCCTTTACTAAGAAAGGTGGCCTCAGAAAAGCTTTTCAAAAGACTTGACCCCCGAAGAGCTGACCCAAGCAAGGGCTTTTCGGCAGTTGGTCGGTCAAGACCAGTTGGGGACTTTCCCAAAGCTCCTTTCGACCTAAGCTCCGCAACAAACACCGATACAAAGAAGGGGACCAGACTGGGGGAGGAGGAGAGGAATATAGTAAAGGGATTCATTCACAGATGAGCCCTTGCCTATACCAGAGAGACTTGTGAGATCGATAGAGACAACAAGGCCAGGGGAAGAGACCCATTCTTTATAAGAGAAAAGGAAAGAGAAGAAGAATAGCTCATACCTCTAAAAGCAGAAGCAGAAGAAGCAGAGCTCTATCTCTCTTTTGAGGCAAGGCGCTTTTAAGCCCTCTATATAGTTGGCTTGAGGTCAGGTTCTTGTTCCAGTGAAAGTTTCAGTTGAGAGACTCAGAGGACGTTCTGCTCTCCCCTCTCCTCTAGTACCGGGCCGGAAAGGATATTCATTTCAAAGGGCCTGTCGGCCACCGCTTGCGAAGACGGAGCTTGCACTGAAGCGTACCTATGGCTTGACCTCGCTGCTGCTGATGAAACTCCTCCCACTGAAAGAAGTGGAATAAGCAACCAAAGAACCCAACCAATCTCCTTGACCCGGCAAAGAAAGAAAGGAACGAAGGGGATTCGCACCGGGCACAGCAAGCAACAAGGCATGAGCTAATTATTCAAAGCAAGAGAAAGGTATTCGCACCGGCAACTCCCAAAACCAGATTTTATCACTGAGAGCCCGCAAGAAGGGCAGGAGCTTTTTAGACCGAGGCTGGGGAGAAGTATTTACAGAAATCGGAATGAATAAGCCCATTCCCTAAACGGAATAGACAGAGACGACAGAAGTCGACCGATGGAAGTCGAAACTGTCACATTATGACAGCCCAAAAACACGGTATAGATGACATTGGATTCATTCATTCCTATATCTTTCAATCGGTCTCAGGTCTGAGGTCATAGCATCCTTGCTTGAAATAGTTCCTCTCCTCTGGCCCTGGCCTAGTAGCTCGGGTCGGGCATGGCCCTTGATTCTATTCTTTCTCGTCCACGAAGCCGGGTCCTTGAAAGACTTCTTCCCTTCCCGGCCATCGGTCTTCAATCGCTTGTTCTCTGCCTGTAACGGATCTTTCAAGGTTTGGCTAGCGAAGAAGTAGCCATGGTAAATAAGGAAATAGGCGCACGAAAGGAAGTGAATCATTGATTTGAAGTTCTAGTAAGGCTTTCTCTTTCGGTTGAAGGAGTAAATTCAATTGAATATGAATAAAGAATTTCAAAAATTCAATAATAATATCCCGCCTGGTCTCAACTCCCACAAGCGGTCTTGATTGGTCGTGTACGTTCCATCATGTCCCAAAGGGTCCTCTTGAAATCGATCGAAATCTGGCCCCTATTTGTCTTTGTTGTTAACGAGAAGCCAAGGGTCTCACTCGGTCGAGCTGGTAAGGGATGGCTGGGAGAGGTCGAGCTGTCCGGAGTCTCTATCGCCCTCCTTTAGTGAGTGTTCGCGATCTATATCTCAATCGCTATTGGTCACTTTAATCAACTGTGCAATCAATCAATCTCTATGTGGTGCGCCATATCTTTAGTTAATCTTTTTCTGTATGAGTTAAGCAAGTATAAGCAAATAAATAGATAAGGAAATAGCCGATCTCATCTCAATAAAGAAAAGTATACGGCATAAGGCAAGCGCATAGCGCTATAAGCCAGCCAATCGGGTAAGCGAACTGTGTTAAGCCAAGAAGTAGGATAGAAGGAGCGCTAGTAGCGAATCCCTGAGATTGGAATTCAATCTCGAGAAGAAACTTTAATTTCAATTGAATAGATCCGTAAAGCAGAATAATGATGTTCATCTGAAGTAGCCATTCCCCTTTCAGTAGTTGAAGTACTTTCATCTGTCGGAAACGATCTCAATCGTTCCAACCGGGCATCTGATGTCAACGGGCGATCGGGAAGAGGAAATCTGGTGTGAGGTCTGAGGTCAACTGTCTTATGTCACCCTGCTTTAATGAGAGTACTCTTTCCATTAGGAGTGACGGACAGACGCCTCTCATCCTTTTGGATTTGGAGATGAGACAAGAGATTCATCACAGGGAAGGAAGTCTCACACACAGTGAAAAGAGTCGGCTTGGAGAAAGGGAAAGCCAACTAACCCTTAGGAAACTCAGAGTAGGATACAGGCACCTCGCGCCACGAAAGATCAACAACCAATAGTGTAATGCGATCTGCATACCGAGCGTATTTCCGAGTTCCTCATCATTCGACCTCTTCATCCAATTCGTCTTTCTTTGCTGAGATCGGACCTTCCTCGTGGAACTCGGTAAAGGTTTAACGAGCCTGACAGCCAATCCCTTGAACTGCCAGGCAAAGACGGAGACCTGAGATTGAGCCTAAGAATCTGTCAACCGAGTACGGAACTTCCTTTTTTAAGAATCCGCTTTCCCCGGTGTAAGGATGAAAGCCGTACCCCTTGTGGGAGGAATTGTTTTAGTCCCAGCTCCCAGATGAGAAGAAGGAAGCCCAAAGAACTTCCATTAATATGAATGAGAAGGAGCGGAACCCGAACCCAGGGACGTCTGATCGCTCAGATTGGACTCTTCTTAATGGTCACCCTTGGGAGGACTAAATCAAAGGATCAATCACCTAGCTTGTCACTGCTGTAAGCTAATTCCGATTGGATGCTTCTTCCGGACCTCTGACAGCTCAACCAAGGCTTCCTCTTCAAGATTCGACCCATTCTCCCGCATTGAAAAGAATAAGTACCAGGAAGGAAAACTTGAGACCAGCATACTGATTCACGGCCACACAAAAAAGAAATGCTGATATTAATTTTGAATTACATCTGCTTGTTATATACGGACAATACCCATCCCCACGTCCCCGCATCACGCTTACATCCATACACGCTATTCAGTACGCACCTGCCCGGGAAGGCCATACAAGGAAGAAGGCTTCATAGTGAGTGATTGATTCGATTCATGGCATAGATAGTAGTTGGTTGGGGTAGCCCGGTAATCGAGTTATTCGATTGATGGATAATATTATGACCTATTCGCCCGCATCCAGCCCGCCATTCCACTCTACAACACTCTACCTCGACCTCACTTACCGCTACGGAATAATTGAATGTTCCTACCTAGAATAGAGGGAAGGACTGAGACGATGCATTACATACATTAATTCACTTTTCGATTATACGCCAGACATAGACGCCCATAAGCAACAGTCATAACTGATTGCCATTGCCTAAAGGCGTCAATCATTGACAGAAGGTCTTTGCCACTCATAGTCTGTTTTCATTTCCGATAGCCGCTAGCAGGTAGCCGGTAGTACTCGTCTGAAGGTCCTTGCTAGGCATAGCCATATCAATTGTGACCAAGGTTGTGCTATACGCGAGAGAAGAGAAGTACACATCACTGGATACCCATTCATCCTACATACCCAAGTAGAGAAGATGTAGTCCTCTTTCAGCCTACATAAAGAGGTATGCATAGAGCACGTTAGACAAGGAAAGTGGATTCTATGTTTATATGTGGAAGCTGTTCGAACGAAATAAAAGCTGGTCAAACCTGTTAGGATTGTCACACCTACCCGCCTTCTCTATATGCCGCCTGCTTGATTGAGCCCAGTCCCATGCCCGCCGAGTAAGGAAGGCAACCCCCTTCCCCATATTCCGCAGGTTGCCCCCGCTGTGCTAAATATTGTTCAACTCGCTCTCCGAGTGTTGATGGATTGGTAAAAGAATAAAGTATATAAGAACTCAAATGTCGGGTCCGTATAAAATAAAAGAATACATTTTCAAAACCGAAGACGAAGTACATAACAAAAGCATTTGACAATTCAATAACCTACATTTCCAATTAGCCACATCCGATCTTTCGTGTGGATGGGAAATTGGTGAGATTTTAGACACCTTTTTCTTTTTTTCTTTCATGTGTGTCTATTTATCTCTTTTCCTTTCCCGTTTTTCCGGTCCTGCTTCTACTTGCTACTCCTTCCCTTATCCTCGTTGGTTCTTTTTCACTTTGCGCATCTCCGTGTTAAGCACGGTCCTTCTCTTCGTTTGTCTAATGCGACTTCTTTTGATTTGCAATTTCGTTTTTTCTTGGGTGGTCCGGGGGTAGTTACATTCGGGACTGCCAAAGAAAGCAAGAAAGCCAGCGAGCGCTAACAGCCATGCGAGCACCGAGAAAGAAGTTGACAATTGGCAGTTTCGGATTGCCGGAGGTGATGATCGAGATCAATAGACTCACAAACTTGTCGAGATAATCGTGGAATACTTTATTTATCAAAGTGCAGAAAGTGGCCGGTGCCTTTGTCAAGCCAAATGGCATGACTAGAAAGTCGAATGCCCCGTATCGAGTTACACAAGTAGTTTTCTGCTCATCCCCTTCTGCTATGCGGACTTGATAATAGCCCGACCTCAAGTCAAGCTTAGTAAAGTATTTAGCATGGCTTAGCTGATCAAACAAGTCTGCGACAAGCGGGATGGGGTATTTGTTACGCACCGTCACTTTGTTGAGAGCTCGATAACTTTGTGTGGCACTTGGAGAGGTACTTTGAGGCGTTGGGCTTGCAAGATGAGCTCACAAAGGTACGCACCGCGACCCTCTACCTCACTAATCTTGCCGCTACTTGGTGGAGGCGCAAGCATGCCGAGATTGAGAAAGGCACTTGCACCATCGACACTTGGGAAGCTTTCAAGCAAGAACTTAGGAGGCAATTTTCTCCCGAAAATGTTGCTCATGATGCTAGAAAAAGAATGAAGGAGTTGAAGCACACTCGCTCTATCCGTGAGTATGTTGAGGAATTCTCCGGGTTGATGCTTCAAATCCCCAATATGAGTGAGGGGGACTTACTCACAGACAGGAGAGGGAGAGCCGGGGACTTCTCCTTACTTTAGGAAGAAATCGGATCCCAGATGAGCTCACGACTCACCCAATGAGGAAAGAGAAAGCTAGAGAACTGGATTGATGGGGTTAATGACTCTCAAGGAGTTACTTGATTCAATAAGTAAAGAAGAAGTTACCCCACCTTCGATACGCTACCACTCACTCGGCCAGGAGTGAATTCTTTGGAACGTAGGAGTTGAATGGTATACAGGACTATCAGCCCAAAGGAAAGCAATGAAACTTCTTCCTAAGCCCCTGTTGTCATGGTAGCCTTTAGAGTAGTTGCTTGCCCAAAGCCGTTATGCTTTCATACTGGTCACCTAACTCAACCTAACTCATGTTTAGGCACTCCCCCTTTGGTCTGTGGATCCTATAAAAAGGGCTTTTGGCTTGCCGGTGGAGTCTTTGCTCTCTTACGTGAGACAGCTTTCTGATGGGTCAAGGAAGCACTTTCAGGTATTTGATTGGCAGGGTTTTCTGTTAACACTAGTTCATGTCTCACAAATTACCTTAATCCTGTAATAGACACCAATCGAATAAATATGCGGATAATAACACCAAATCTAACAATTAGCCCGAAATTAAACACTAACCCAAGGGACCCATTTTAGGTAAGGAAAACCGCTAAAATGGAAGATTCTCTTAAACAAATTGCCGAGACCTTTACCAGGATTACTAAGAAAATAACTCGCACTCAATTGATCAGTAAGATACAGACAAAATAAAAACTGCACGAGCAGAGCGAGCGAAGCCAGGAAATAATGGGATGCCCATGAATGAAGGTCTTACATAGTAGAGGTGACGAGACTAGTGAGCCAAGCGAGGAAACTAGAGAGGCTCAGGCAAGAAGCGCAGACAGCGGGAGCTCTTAACCAAAGGGGCCTCAAGCCAGGTAGACTTGCGAAAGCAGAGAGACAAACGATTACTTGAACAGAATTCCGAGAAGTGGGATTTACAAACAAGATGCAATGATTTACTTTATTGGGATTAATGGAGATGATTGAATTTACTGCTCGTAATAGAAAGGAAAGAAGAGGAAGACCACAACATCAGAGCATGCTGCTTTTAAACCCACTCGCAAGAAAAGAACTCACTTGCCAAGAGTCAACAAGGAAGGCGCCTACCTCAGAGAGGAGACACATACGAAAAGACTACGTCGATGCCCTCTTTTGTTGATTCCTAGTAACTATATCAAGCTGACTTAAAAGGAATTAGCGATAGGGGAAGATAAGCGTAGGCTTTACACCGGCGAAGGGATTCCAATGAACATCAATGCATTATAGCTTCTGAATCTCGTGCTGGGGATTGGAACTTGAGTCGAAGGACAGAAATCAACTTCTAGTATGATTACTTCATTCCTCATGAAAGCAATAAGAAGACGGAAATAAGCACTCGCTTTCAACATATGAATATTCCTTATCTCAAGCTTACTTCGACTCGGATACATGATAACTAAGGAACTATGGCAGGATTCCCATTACAGCAAGAACTTTAGATCACGATTAAACAAAGAGCTAGGCGAAGGAATTCCTTCTTCCTTGCGATGACGAGCAATGAACTCTTGCTTTCGGCGCATTACATCACTCTTGATTAAAGCCTTAGAATCAGATAGACGCGCAGGGAGGAAGAGGACTTGAGTGGGAAAGAAACGGGTGTTCCGTCTTTCGGTTAAGTAGTTTGATATTGAATTCGACCGGGTCTTCACTTAAGATTTTTCATTTGATAAGATTCTATTACGCCGGGTAGTGGACTGCCAGCATCGAATCTGTCTCCAACAACAGTATGGAGCTTGACCCAGTAGCCAATAGTGAAGCAGGGTTCACCTAGTAGGAGAGTCGCTCTTCCTATTCCCAGTAGATCAAAGAATGACTTCCTCAAAGAAAGTAAAGCAAAGGGATTTTGTGCTTATCGAAGGAACTGCCTAAGCGGATCTAAACTTCTTTGTTGCACCGGGTGGCGGGTTGCCTTCTTTATCTATCTTTTTATCTCGGGTCCCAACTCAAGAGCAATTTAAAGATCGGTGTAGCGACTGCACTCGCCCTGCTCCTTATGGGCGATTCTCTTTAGGAAGTTTAGGAAGAAAGAGTCTTCAACGGCAACGGGAAAATGCTCTGCTTCTGATAAGCTTCTCATTCAACCCTCAGAAGAGCGCTAGAATAGAAGAAAGAAGAGCAGAGGGATCCAATTAGGTAAGCTGCAAAAGGAATGACTTGCCCTATTAATCGAGAAGGCACTTCAAAGTATCAAAATCGCCAGTGTGAGGCCAAAAAACCACGTGTTCAACCATTCACCGGGGTGTAGCTGTTCAACTATAAAAACCAGTCCCTTAGCGAACGAATAAAAGGCTATTTTCAACCGTTCTCCTGTCCAGATCTTAGAAAACAACTTCTCAGTCACAGGTTTCGTCTATCAAAATCTCATCTTGTGTGGGCACACCGACGCCCCCATTCCTAATAAAATTGATACTGAATGAACGCAGCGTAAGAATTGGCAGAAAAACGATCTTCTGCGTTCAAATGGAGTGAAAGCCGATACACTTATGCCCTTAGAGTAAGGTTGTTCACTAGTGGGCTTGGTACTATACCTGGATAAATCCTTTGCGCATTGTCCGTATCTAGTGACACAAGTAGTCTTCGCCGGCGACCAAATGTCACTGGTGGACGGTCTTCCACCACTTCAGATGAGAAGTCTGATCGTTCGAAAACTTGTATTGTATATAGAAGGATTCCTGTCATCACCACTCCTCATCGCAAGCCATAAATCTCTTTCTTCAATAGGTCGGGCGGAGGGACTCGATCATTTATGTAACATGACCCCCTGTCCCAGAACATGAACTGCCATAATCTTGATCCCGTAACTGCTGTTGATACTTGTGAGTCAGCCAGCCTTCAAAGGAAAGAGGTACAGAACACACTGTAACTCGAAAACTTGCCTTTTCCGTCAGGACCACTCAATGCTGCATTCAAAGAGACCGGTCTCTTTCTAAATAGACTGGGGTCTGCTCCCCAAGTCTGAAAGAAAGTTCGACTTTTCCATTTGCCATTTAAAGCGCCATAAGTGAGTCAATGGGTCAATAGCCCTAGACCTTCTTTTCTAAATGCTTCCACTTTTGATCTCATTCAACGGTCAGAAGCTGTCTTTATGCCAAAAACACGAGTTTTGAATGCGTCTAGATCTTGTTCAGCTGCGTTTGCTGAGGCAGCCTTTTTCAAATCTTCTTTCATAGAAGCGCTAACTGCTAACAGAGTTTGCTTCTTAGAAGGAGAAAAGTCCCCCCGTACAGAAGGCTCAGATTGAGCGGCTTTCTGCCTAATCAAATCAGAATCAGGATTTCAAGTCCTAGCCCCACCCCAAGCTGGTGACTTCCTTCTTTCATTGCATTTGATGAGTTAGCTCCTTTTTTAGTGACAGCGGGCGCATCAGATCCGAAGTAGCCGCAATAGCCGCAGACGCCGCAGTACCTTCTCTCTAATGCTGCTTGCATTTCACCTATACCTTTTCATTTCGTCAACAAAGCTTTCCCACCTTGCATGAGCAAAGAGCAAGCAGCTTACTTACCTAAGGACAGGGTTGGGAAGGAAGGAGATAGAGCACAGCGCTCAGAAAGAGGCTAAGCGGGTTGCTACTGGTTTTGAGGTAATCGATGAACCGAGCCGGGTTACCAGTTCTCGCTCCGCCTTTTCGGCTTAGTCACTCTCTCGTCGTTCCTGAGAGCTGATGTCGGGATTGAACAAGAAGAGTTGCTACGTGTAACATCATAAAGAAGACTTTGAACCAGGGCTTCCTCTAACAAGATAAGAAGCCGTTAGCAGTCCAGGTTAGGGTTTCGGTTTAATACCAATCTCCCTATTCTGATAACAGAGTAGTGTTAAACCCAATAAGTATGGGCGATGACCTAGTCTTTCAACACAGTCAACATCTTCGGTTTAGCAGTCAAGTGACCAGTTCAGTCATAGGTCTTCGTTCTTTAAGTCGGTTTAGTTAAAATCTCAGTCCACGGTGCATCCCGAGCACCATTAGTCTCACTATCTTTTCCCTTTCCTTTCATCTCTCTTCTAGAGCAAGATGGGAGGAAATTAGCTTCTTCGCTAACCGCTCTCTCTTCGCGCTCTTTAGAATCTCTGCTCTCTTCGTCCTCGGGGACTCTTCCGTTAACTGCGGCGACAATACGTTCTTGTATCCGATTCTCAGAGGAATCGCGTCGTCTTACTTCTGGAATGCCGTCGATCGGAGCCTCATTCCTGATCTCCTCGGTAAGCTTTTCTTCTCTCTCTGGGTTCCGTTTCTTTGATTTTCTCTGCTTTTGAAATGGATGGGTTCTTTGGATCTCCCCTCTTGGCTTTGTCTCATTGTCTATCTCGTAATCATTCGATTCCGTCCTACTCCTACTCCTCTTTCATCGTCGTTGGTCCTTTTGACATAACATTCTCGGCCGCCTCCGGTCCGGTAGGTCGGTCGCCCTGTAGCCAGTGACTAGCTCCGCTATGGGGCTACGTGTATACCGCCCTTAACAGTTTATTGCGAGACTCTCTTTCGAAAGTGAGATCACCACCGGCGAAGAGGGAAAGATCACTCCTAAATGCAGCCGTGATCTTATATACGATACCAGCAGACGCACCTTGGTACTTCCATCCGCCAATCAAGGCTAGGGGAGCGAAGGGAGCCAAAAAAGGTGAGCGCCCCTACGCGAGCCTTATTGAAAAGGCCCCTTACTATAGATAAGATAGGGCGTTAGCGCTTTAGTTTGATTGCAGGGGCGCGTTAGCGCTTTACTAATAACATAGAAAGGGGCAAGCCAAAACCTACTCCTAACAAGTTGCTGAGTTCGGCTTTCGGGGCTACCTACTTTAGGGCTTATGTAATATATAAAGAAGAGCCCTCTTAGGGCCTTTTTGTTTAAGGGCTGCTCGCCTTTTGAATAGAAGGAAGTGGGATAGCGGAGTTCGGTAAACCGATGCATGAGCTGAGGCTCCCCCGCCGACCCTCCGAAAAAGTCAGGTCGTAAAACGGCTCATAGGGAGTCAAAAGCAAGCAGAGTCAAAGGCGGGTCAAACTCACATAAGCAGAGGGGGAGACACATTCATGAAAAGCGAGAAGCCGTGCCGTGGGGGACTGACCAACTATGAATAGATCTTACTTACGGGTAAGAGTAGGAACATCTATTAGTCCGTATCGTGGGTCTACTTGTTACAAAAGGCGAACATTTCCATTCCAAAACATTCACATAGGTCCTCAGGCAGACATCGAAAAGGGGACGAAAAGAGTCTATTTACCTTTACAATATTCCGGAATGTATCATGGCTCTATCTATTCATCTTTTTCTTCAAAAAAAAGAGTTCTGCATCTCTCCGGGGCTGGGGGAACAAATAGGCGTAGGGAAGAGGGAGAGGGGGGGCTACGAGCCCTCTCCCGTTGTTGTTCCCGGACCACCCATCCCTTCTTTCCCCTTCGCCCGGCCCGGTGAGGTCCGATGAGATAAGATTTCTCGAACGAAGTGAAGTGATAGGAAGAGAAGACTGCTGGCGGGAGATCTCTATTCATTACACCCCCTTGTATAGTAAGGGGAAAGCGAAAGTGCGCTCCTGCGCACCAGCTGAAGAAAGGAGCTTTGGAAGCTTACCTTATTATTATTAAAAGGGGAAAGGGTTCCAAACCTATCTTACTAATAATAAGAAAGGGGCAAGCTAAAACCTACTCCTAACAAGTTGCTGGATCGAAGTAGGACATTCTCCATCCGCCCGCCAGCAGCAGAGGGGGTTCGATTCCCGTTATACGCGATGTGGCGAAAAAGACTGATTCAACGAGATATGCCTTGCCTGCATTAAGATTTAAAACTTGTCGTCTACTTTCAGGAAATGTTTGGAACAGAGAACTTACAATAATACAACGCCGCATTCTCCGAAGATTGAGGAACAAGAAGAGATCTATTAAGAGAAAGATTTATCCGAGAGAAAATCTTAACAGTTACATCCAATCACAAACTACACGAAAGTTGCCCCTTTTTCATGGGGATTTACCCATCACAGAGATGCACAGAGGAACAGAACGAACTTCATATATCCCTTTTCCACTCAATCCAGAAACAAGATCGGACGTTATTCCGGTTCGTCTCCATTTTCGTGAAACTATTCCTCAAGCAAGGCAGCCGATAAGTCATCGAAGGGTTTGTGTGAATAATGGAATA